GCAAATCCATTATTATATGTAAAAGAAAAAGAAATTGAAATGTTTTTCATGATTTTATTGACTCGACAAGGAATTTTTTTAGGATATGCTCCTAATTGCATTTAATTCAAATCGAATGGATTAAAAATGGGTCTAGGTCCAATTAGTGGACCAATATAATATGGTTTTCTCTTTACCCAAAAAATGGAAAAAGGGTAATTTAGCTCAAAACTGAAATTATATTATTAGATTCAATTTTCAATCTAACTTTAATCGTACTTTTTACCAACTAATCAACAGTTAATTGGAATTTATAGTTATTGACCAACAAAAAAAAAATAAAGAACTCGTTCCTGTAGATTAGATCAAATTGAACCCTACTAATTGGTGTAGATTCCTCTTTAATCAAAAATCAAAGGGTTTTCACATTTTTTTATTTTATTATTATTTGAGGCGAATTCGAAATTGTTCGAATTGTATAATCGTTAATTACTGACATTGGTAAACGACCCAATGCGATTTGATTATAATTCAATTCGTGACGATCATAAGTAGAAAGTTCATATTCTTCAGTCATTGATAAACAATTTGTTGGACAATACTCAACACAGTTACCACAAAAAATACAAATTCCGAAATCAATACTGTAATTAAGCAAGCGTTTCTTTCGTATACCAGTTTCCAATTTCCAATCAACAACAGGTAGATCTATAGGACATACACGAACACATACTTCACAAGCAATGCATTTATCAAATTCAAAATGGATTCGGCCGCGGAAACGCTCAGATGTAATTAATTTTTCATAAGGATATTGAATAGTTACAGGTAAACGATTTGCGTGAGATAAGGTAATCATGAACCCTTGACCAATGTACCTTGCAGCTCGTACTGTTTGTTGACCGTAATTCATGAACCCAGTTACCATAGGGAACATATCGTAAAGATCTATGAATAATTTTATGTTTGTTTCTTTCTCTTGTTTGATATTTGAGAGAAGTCGTAAATCGAGAATATCCTAGTCCTTTTTCTTTCCTTTACAATGAAAGGAGTTGGAAAGAAGTTGTTAATAATAGATTACCGAGAGAAATGGGTAAAAGAAATTTCCATCCAAGATTTAATAATTGGTCTATTCTTAGTCTAGGTAAAGTCCATCTTGTTGTGATAGAAATAAACAAGAAGAAATAAGTTTTAGCTAATGTAATAAAAATACCAATTGTCGTTCCAAAGACTCTACCTACTTTATTTATTTCAAATAGCTCAGGAACGAATATGTAAGGAATAGAGATATTCCAACCCCCTAAGTAAAGAACTGTTACAAATAACGAAGAAACTAATAGATTTAGATAGGAAGCAACATAAAATAACCCAAATTTGATACCCGAATATTCGGTTTGATAACCTGCTACTAATTCTTCCTCTGCTTCTGGTAAATCGAAAGGTAATCTCTCACATTCTGCTAGGGAAGAAATTAGAAAAATGAAAAACCCTATAGGTTGACGCCACAAATTCCATCCCCAAAAACCATATTTGGACTGGGCCTCAACTATATCAACTGTACTTGAACTGTTAGATAATCATAGTCGATGATAACATCACTGTTCCCATCGCTATTTCAGAACCGTACGTGAGATTTTCACCTCATACGGCTCCTCGAGGGCCATCAATAAATCTAAGGACCGAATTGATATTATTTCTATTGATATGTTTGTAGTATAATACTAGAATATCGATTGGAAATTAAATATATATTCTATATAGATAGAGTCAAAACCTATCGGAAGGTCCTGAATTAGACCAATGGAATTCTGTCTGCTATAATAACTAAAAAAGCACTTCTGAATTGATCTCATCCTTTAATAATTTGAATTTTTCTTTGTTGAGTAATAACTTAATCCTTCAATAAAATACTCTTTCTAGAAATATTAATAGATATTTCAACCCATTCTTTTTGATTACGAAAAAAAAAAATTATACATTAGTTCCTGAAAAATACCACGTTATCCCTATGAATATAGGAAAGAAGAAAAAGATCTTTTTTTTTTTCGTTCCTATTCTTCTTTCTGAAAAAGGGGGGTTTCAAAAAAAGGATTATTTCGTTCCTGATAGTCATTTTTGAATCTGTGGATAGGAGCATACTCTGAATCGGAATTGTGGGTAGTACTACTTGATCATTTCTACTAACTTAAAGTCCCAATTATTATTCTTTTTATCTTATGTAAAAATGATTTTTGGATAATTTACATAAAAAATCTCCATTACTAATCCTTTATGTATTTTGGTGTTCCTAACCATCCACTGATTTTTGCTCAATCACCCGTTAGGGTAATACATAGAAACCAGAGTGAAAACTCTATACGGTTGATCTTTTGAGTTGAGCCCGCTTCAAGCCAGGATGACTAATCAACCAATCTTGGGGTAAAAGTCTTGCTTATATTTACTTTTTTTTTTTCTTGTACGTAGGAAATGAGACTCCATTTTTTTACTGCTAATTTCTAAGCTGTTTTCTTTCACTCATACAACTATCTGATTTAGGTCATCAAACTGAATGATGAATAAAAAAAGGAGATATCTATTCAATTTCTTTTCGAAAAAAAAAAAAGGAATAAAGAAAAGAAAAGTTTCTGTTTTAACGAATCGCACGTAGAGATATTGATAACACACAAAGAGTTAATGGTATTTCATAACTAATCGATTGAGCAGCGGCTCGTAGACCACCTAAAAAAGAATATTTATTATTTGATCCATATCCTGACATAAGAAGTCCAATGGGAGCAATACTGGAAATGGCAATCCATAAAAAAACACCGATATTGAGATCAGATAAAACAAGGTGATAACTAAAAGGAATTACTGAATAACTTAGTAAAATGGATATAACTGCTATGGATGGTCCTATACTGAATAAACGAGTATCTCCTCGAGATGGAAAAAGATTCTCTTTGAAAATAAGTTTTGTCCCATCTGCTAAAGCTTGAAGAATTCCCAAAGGACCGGCGTATTCGGGACCAATACGTTGTTGTATTCCTGCGGATATTTCTCTTTCTAACCACACAATTACGAGTACACCTATTGTGATTCCCAATACAAGAGTCAAAATAGGTAAAAACATCCCTATGATTCCATAGACTTCTTTTAAAGATTCCAATCTAGAAAAAGAATTTAGATCTTGTACTTCTGTTGTATCAATTATCATTTTAACGATCAACTTCTCCCATAATGATATCTATGCTACCTAGTATTGTCATAATATCGGCCAATTTCATTCTTTTAACTAACTGAGGAAGAATTTGCAAATTGATAAAACCAGGTGGACGAATTTTCCACCTCCAAGGAAAACCACTCTGATCTCCTATTAAAAAAATTCCCAATTCTCCCTTTGGGGCTTCAACTCTTACATAAAGTTCTTGCTTCGGCAATTCAAAAGTAGGAGAAGGTTTTTTACTAATGAATCGATATTCAAAATCATTCCATTCCGGATCCCTTTCTCTAGCAAAGCACCGGGTTTCTAAATTCTCATAGGGCCCCCCTGGAATTCCTTCCAGAGCTTGTTGAATAATTTTTATAGATTCCCTCATTTCACCGATTCGGACTAAATAGCGAGCTAATGAATCTCCTTCTTTTTGCCAATGGATTTCCCAATCCAATTCGTCGTAACATTCATAATGATCAACTTTACGAAGATCCCATTGGATTCCGGAAGCTCGTAGCATTGGTCCCGATAAACCCCAATTTATTGCTTCTTCTGGACCAATAATGCCTACTCCCTCAACTCGTTCTAAAAAAATAGGATTTCGCATAATAAGTTTTTGATATTCAGAAACCGCTGTTAAAAAATAATCACAGAAATCCAAACATTTATCTATCCATCCATAAGGTAGATCGGCCGCTACTCCTCCGATACGAAAATAATTATGCATCATTCTCATACCGGTGGCAGCTTCGAATAGATCATATACTAATTCTCTTTCTCTGAAAATATAGAAAAAAGGGGTCTGTGCACCAATATCTGCCATAAAGGGGCCAAGCCATAACAGATGAGAAGCTATACGACTCAACTCTAACATAATTACTCTGATATAACTGGCTCTTTTAGGTACTTGAATATTTCCCAACTGTTCTGGTCCATTTACGGTTATTGCTTCTGTGAACATAGTAGCTAAATAATCCCAACGTGTTACATAAGGTAGATATTGTATAACTGTTCGATTTTCCGCAATTTTTTCCATTCCTCTGTGTAAATAACCTAATATTGGTTCACAATCAATAACATCTTCACCATCTAGAGTAAGGATGAGCCGAAGAACACCATGCATTGATGGGTGGTGAGGTCCCATATTGACTATCATGAGGTCTTTTCTTGTAGTTGTTACATTCATAGGTTATTCCTCGATTCATTCTTTCATGAATTGCTGAAAATGAAAACAAGTTCATTAAAATTCAAGATCAAATAAAAAAATAAAATAATTCAAATTCCTTTTTCACTTAACGAGTTTTTGACTCCCGAATATCCAGCTGACTAATTAATTCTTTATAACGTATTCTATTTTTCTTTGACAAATAAGACAGCAGTCGTTGGCGTTTTCCCAGGATTTTTCGTAAACCTCTCTGAGATAAATAATCTTTTCGGTGCAATTCCAAATGTGAAGTCAGTCTTCGTATCTTATTGGTGAAACGAAACACTTGAAATTCAATGGACCCCCTGTTTTCTTCTTTTTCTTCTTGTGAAATAACTGAGATGAATGAATTTTTTACCATAAAACGGATTTTCTATCCTCTTTTTTTTTAATGGATTTTACTGATCAGTAAGAATAATGCTAGTCATTTTAATTTGGTATACACAATAATCTTAATTTCTTTATGAACTCCTAATTTTATCAAATAAAATGAATCAATCCAATTTTCTTTTCAATTTTATTCGTATAGGAATAGGAAAGGGTGATATATTTCTACATTTAGAAAAGAGAAACAATTTTGGATCGAAATCTAATAATAAATAAAAAAAGAAAAAATAAGAAGATTCCGTTAATCATTTATAGATCTATTGGATATTGATAAATGCATTGAATTAGTATTCATGTATCAGACTGGAAGGTAAGACAATACATAGGTGCAACTCCTTTTTTCATATACCATACATATATGGTACAGAATATATATGAAAAACGCATAATTAACAAATTTGCAATCGTGGATACATATGTATCCTTATCATAGTGAAGCGGCCCCCATTATTGGTATCAAACCAATATCGATTCATACAAGATAAATCTTCTAATCGATAATTAGGCCAAAGAAAGAACTTTAATTTAATTAGTTTCTTTTTCTCAAAATGTTTTCTTTTATCCAAAAATTCACCCCAGTTTTTTACGTTGTTGCAAAATACTGGATTTTTATGAATACCATTTCTCTTCCTCGAATTGAAACAAATTAGAATTCTTAATTCTCTACGTCTTTTAGTGGATAAAACCTTTTCGGGAACAAACAACAAATCATAATCATTTTTGTATCTATTTTCAGCCATTTTTTGATGTCTTGCAATGGATTTATCCAAATTAATCTTAGCAACATAGCTTTTTTCTCGGTATATTTGATTAATTTTGGGCTTACTCTTATGAAACAATGAAATATTTAGACTTTGATACATAATCAATTGTCCATCATTTTTTATAGACAAACGAATTGGTTCGATAATTAATATACCTTTTTTCATTAATTCTGTAAGAGTTAAATCCTTTTGAATAATCAAAATATCTAAACTCATTTCTCCCCTTTGAATAGAGGATATAGCAATTTCTCTTGGATTTATTAGTCTAAGTAGGAGACAATATATTTTGATATTATTGATCATTTTTTGATTTAAAGAATCATCCCATCTCAATTGAAAACGTAAATACCTTTTTAGGAAAAAATCAAGCTCTACTTCCGTGTTGTTCTTATATTCTTTTTTCTTTCTACCTTTTTTCATGTCGGAGCTTGCATAATCTTCTCCAATATCTTTTTCTTGGTTTGAGAAAAGTGATCCAAGATTCACTTGATTTTGTGCATCTGATTCAAGATTATCTCGAATTGCGGATTCTTTTTCTTCTTGATTTCGATTCTCTAATTCAATCGATTTTTTTTCATTCGAAAATAGAAAAAGATCCCTTTTGTTCTTTCTAGTGATGTTTTTATTTTCACTAACATTTTCATTAAAATTTAAAAGAAGTAGTTGGATTGGTATGATCCACGGTTTCATAATATATGTATTATAAAGGATCACAAATTCTGGAAAGAACCAAAGGTTTAGATTTGATATGGGACGACTTAGTATTTCTTCATTCATTGCCATCCAATCAAAAAGATCTTTTTTTTTGTTGGATGCCATAATTCCTCTATTTTGGGAAATTTTAAGAAAAAAAAGACCTTTTTGATCCATTTTATCAATTATTTGATAATTATTAAACCCAGTCTTAGTATTTTTATTACCATTGGTATCGATATCAATCCAGGACTCAATATTGACTTTATTTCGAAGACAAAAATGGAAAATTCTCCAATCAAAATATTTTCTATCTGTAAATTTATCTAGATTGAGAATATCATCATCTTCTAAATTAATAGGGATAATACCTCCTGGCATATTAATTAATTTACCTTTTTTATATATCTTGTTGTAATTATAAGAAATCTCTTGTTTATTATTTAAACGTAATGGTGATACATAAATATGTGAATCCTTCTTATTTTCATAATTAATTGATTTATATGAGAAAAGGTCATATCCATAGTATTTTTGAAGGTTATATTTTGAATTTGATAATGAATTTAATTCAAAATCATTTAATTTTTTGTAATTAATTAATATTAATCGATCTTTTTCATCTGAATGCCTTTTGTTTAAATCTTTATTTTGCACTATACGTGTTTGATTGAATCTATTTCGCCATTTGTGTGGTACTAATAGATACCATCTAATCGGAGATAAATCATATTGATAATGACCCCTTAACCAGTTTTTCCATTGAATCATTTCCGAATTCAAAATATTTTTATGTTTTAATTCAGGATAAAAAATTCCTTGTGTTTCAAAATAATCCTTTATTTCATTCTTAAGAAAAAAAGATGTTCCGTGATATTGAAGGACATATCTTAACTTATACAAATTACAAAATTGCGTTTGATATAATTGGTAAAATACATATGCTTGTGAGAAGGAGGATAATAAAATCTTTGAATTTTTTTTACTAATATCATAAATTGATTTTTTTTTAGTCCAAATAAAACGAATTGTATTTTTATTTGTTTTAGCTATTTTTTCTTTATTTGTTTCATTATTGTAAATGTATTTATCGATCATTTTTGTTGAATTATCAAAAAAAGGTTGTGTAGTGATCCTCGGACTATTAATGATACAGATAAGTATATCTATGTATATCCTTTCAATTAAAAATTTGAAAAAAGAATATGATTTACGGATTAATCGAACATTTATTCTTTTGAATTTCTTTAATTTCTGCCAAATATTTTTTATTGATGCTAATAGTTTAGTAGGATAACTTATTTTATTAGAACTAATATTTATATTGATTTCCGGAGTTAAAAATCCTTTTTTATTATCTTTTGTAATTTTTTCTATTTGATTCCTGATTGTGCTGGTTCTATCATCCAGATCTTTCATTTTTTTTTCTGTCAATGAAGAATCTGTCAAATCCATAAATCGAATTTGAATGGACGATTCATTAATCATCCCATTACTGATTACCCCATTTTTTTCTTTTTTAGTTTCACTCAATTCATCTATTTTTCTTAATCCAAATAATGGAATTGGGTTTCTTTTGGAAAGTTCTTTTATTATTCCTTTTAAAAATAGAATGGTTTTCATGACCGATTTTTTTCTTTCTTTTGAAAGGTTTAAAAAAGGATTTATTCTTTCTTTTAAAACCTGTATAACTAAAAAAGGATTCTTTTGTAATTTTATAATTTTTTTTCTGAGTTCTTTAAAAATGGGTTCAAAAAATGAACGTTGTTTTCTGGGAGAACCAAAAGGAACTTCAGTTTCCATTCCCCAAACTGTTAAAAAACAAAAATCGTTTTTTTGCTCTTTATTTCTCAGCGGATCTTTCTGGCGAGGTGGCACCTTAGATCTGTGCCAAGGTTTAAGGTAAAAAGGAAATAGGATCTTTATCTGAATACCGTCTGTCAACCAATTTTTTGGAAATTCGGTTTCTGATAATTGAACACCATTATAGGTGCATTTAACATGCATTTCTCTATTCCAATCTTTTAAGTCCTCAGACCACTCGGGAAATTGAAATAATAATATACGGGCTATATTTTTAGCTATTATCACTGAAGGGAATAGAATATATTTTCTAAGAAAAGATTGGGTTACTAATAGGGATCCTCTTATTGCTTGAGCAAATAAAACTCTATCCCAGGTTTGGGCTATGTCTATTCGTGCTTTCTCTTGTCTTTTGTATTCTTCTCTTTTTTCTTCCTTTTTTTTTTTCTCATTTTCTTTTTTCTTTTCCTCGGTATAATCCGAGATTCTTAATTCTGTTGTTTTTTTATACATCCATTTTTTCAAAATCAATTTTATCATCCCGGAGATATCAAAAGAAAAAAGGGGTTTGCCTATTCTGTCCAAAAAAAGAGGAGAATGCACATTTGCTTGAAACAATTCACAAATAACTGTTTTACGTCTTTGAGCACGCATAGAGCCTTTGATTATGTCTCGACGAAAATCTGATTGTTGTGAATAACGTATGAAAGTCACTTCATCGGCTTCATCAAGATTATTAGTATTTTTGTTATTAGCATCAGTATTTTGATCGTTATCAGTAAAAATTAGTATATGCTTGGTTTTTCTGGAACGAATCTGATAATCCTCTGCCACGATTTCTTCGTTTTCTCCTTCCTGTTGTTCCAAATCGCTGATTAATTTGTATGACCATGAAGGAACTTTTTTACTTATTTCTTTTATTCCAATAGATTTTTTTTTTATTCTTTTAGTCTTGGGCTCAGTTATAACTGCGTTGAAGAAAATTTTCAAAATTTTTATTTGATCTTCTGAATGAATTCTTCCTTGTTCGGTTTCTGGAAATGGAAATAAAGAAAGTTTTTTTTCTGTTGATAATGAATTTTTATCAAATGTATCTATTTTTTCTTCAAATTTTTCCTGATCAGTAGTAAAAAGTATATTATGAATCTTATTTATCCAACCTGTCTCGATGTAATTTTTTATGGACATTTTACTTAGGATTTGGGATGAAAAAAAAAATTTCACCCTTCCACGACAGGGCCCATTCAAAAAGGGATCATATATTTTAGGCAAGTATTCTTTTTTATTTTCATCATTACACAATCTAGTTCTTTTTTCGAATACATCTAGAGTAATGGATCCTTTATTTAGAGTTTCCATTCGATTTCGAAATTTTTTGCTCAAGTTGTTCTTTTTTTGGTCATTGGTATAAATCCAATGATCATACAATTCATCAGAGCGTAGTTTTTCTCTTGTCAACAAAGAAATTTTTCTTTCTATCATTTCCAAGAAAGTTGACAAACTGGGGGGATACGTAAAAGATATTCTTTCTTTTCCATTGTTTCGACATATATAAAAAAAATATTGTGACACTTCATTTCTTACGGCATTTTCAAAGTGATTGTTTTTTATATATCGTAATGGGCGATTCCATCGTTTATAGTCGAAAAGAAGAGTCACAAGAGGTTTTTCAAACCATAAAAAAAATGGATCTTCTTTCAATTTAAATATTTCTAACTTCGAATTCTCTTTATTTTTTTTCCTATCCATATAAGAAGTTTTATAAACTTGGCTATCTTTATAGAATGTCTCTTGAAAGTTGAATTCATCCCTTGTTTTTTCCTTTTCATTCACTCGGATCTCTTCCCTTTCATCGATTTTGTCCGGATCCTCCTTTTCTTCCGAAAAAAGAGAAGGATCTTCTTCGGTGGATCCCTCTTGTTCCTGTTTAGTCCCCTTCGTTTCGAAAGTTGTTTCTATTTCTACATCTGTTTCTTC